ACCAAATCAAAATAGATAATTGTCAGCAAAGTTGTTTCTTTTTTTCTTCAAATCCAAAGAATGCTTTGTACTTTATACATAGGTCATCAATTCAGCATAAAAAGGGGTTGGTTGAAATACCTATTTTTTTTCCAATATTTTCCAATCAAATCTCCAATACCAATAAAAGGCTCAATCTTTTTATCAATATGAGTGTTTTATATCGAAAAAAAAATTCCAACTATTATTCTTAATATTATTCTTAATTAGGAATTTTGAAAGCATTTCAATCCTCCTATTCTATAGTAAAACATAGTAGTCGAAAGAGTACCGTGCTGTGTCTGGACTTCAAACTTTAGCTTTAACCATGTTAATGGTCTCGCATTATTGGTTTGGTTGATAGAGAATCAAAATTTATTTACCAACAAATCACGAAATGCTATGGTTCTTCAATATGATTTGAAATTGATTCAGAAGTAATTCGCGGAATCATGCACCCTTTCCCTTTGTTCCTAGTTATAACGAAAAAAAAGTGCAGCTGGTTAGGTCCAGCCTATTCTTGAAATAAACAACTCGCACACACTCCCTTTCCAAAAAAAATCAATACACCAAGTACTACACTTAGATTTATTGGATTTGTTGCTAAAATATCGGTATTAAGTCCGAAACTCCCGGCGAATGGCCAGTGAACCAAAGAAATGAAAGAATCGGTTCCATTTTTCATATGATCTCCTCTTTTAGATCGACTAAAAAAAAGAACAGTGTTCTTTTTTTTTTTCTACGCAATATTTATATATTTATTTAATTGATTTGTTTGTTTAGTAATTTACCTATTTCGAAACAGAATCAAAAATTCGATTTCGAAAATTCTTTCTTTTAATTGGCAATTGGGGATTTCCGATAAGTAGTATTAGGGACCGGGACTTCTGACAATGAAAAGGAAATAAAAGCCGAATCATTATGCTTATCCTAATTTCTCGTCCTCAAATCAGTCCGTCCAATTTTAGGAGTTAAATCTTGATAGAATTCAAAAAAGCCAGAAACACGGATATAATAAATAAGAGAAAAAAAAAATATGTAAATTTACTTTCCTATTTCTAGGATTAAACAAAAGGATTAGCAAATAAAAGTGCTAATGCTACAACCAGCCCATAAATTGTTAAAGCTTCCATAAAAGCCAGACTAAGCAATAAAGTACCTCGTATTTTTCCCTCTGCCTCGGGTTGTCTCGCGATCCCTTCTACTGCTTGACCCGCAGCAGTACCTTGACCAACTCCAGGTCCAATAGAAGCAAGCCCAACAGCCAACCCAGCAGCAATAACGGAAGCGGCAGAAATCAGTGGATTCATGATAAGTTCCTCGGACTAAAATCTAAAATAAAGAAAAACGAAAGAAATCGTTAATGATACAATCATCCAATGAATTATGACTTAATTATTTCGTCACTAGGATTCACCCAGGGGAAGTAACTACGACCTGCGAATTGGCGTACTAATAATATTATTATTAAACCAGCAAAACCATTTCGATATCTCTTTTTTCGTTCCGCTCCAAAGGCACAACACAGGATTTTTGTGAATCCATACGGCTTTTGTTCTTCCATTTCTTTTTTCAGAACCATTTTTTGAATTTTTTGTTCATTTTCCTTATTTCATCTCTTCATTTTTATTGATTCAATTCCCAGTCAAAGCAAAAACGAAATCGAATAATTTCTATTGAAATCCCTATCGAAATTCACAAGAGTCCCCCAGGTGGATTAGATATATCTTTAGTTCATATATAACTAGCAATATCTAATATCCCATATACATGTCGTTCTGGAAGAACGTAAACCAGATATTCATATCTTAGATTCAAAGTATTCGTATCTTAAAGTCAATCATATTCTAGAGCCCTTTTTCAATAGCCAAAAATACGCAAGAGTTGGCATTTGATTCCATATACCGAATACCGAATTATGCCCACCCGCCTAATCACTCTATTTTTTATAAATATCTTTTTTTTTTAGAATTTGTTTTTATTCTTTTGATTTTTTGTTATCCACAGTCGAAATATACGAATTCATTGGGGCGAATTATTGCATAGAACTAAATATCAGTCTGAGGTATGGGCATACTATTTATTATTTTTTATATTACAATTTTCTTTTGGTCAATCGTTGAGTTGAAGAATTGACTAAAATCAACTAAAGGGGAATCGTTTTATCAAGCACCTTTCTTTTCTTTTTTTTTAATCACCTGCTTGTGAGACTATGCGATACTATAATAATTTTTAGTCAATTTATCGCTCTTGGTATTTTCTATTGGAATTGAATGACCAAAAATGAGCAAAACAATATAAATAGAAAGAGAATATTAATTTAATTGGCGGAGAGGGGGTGTGATATAATAAGGTCAAAAGGGAATTGTCGAAAAGAGATCTTTAGATCTCTTTTCGACAATTCCCCAATCTCCTAATTTTGATTTTTTTCTACGGCTCTTGAGTGTATATCCTGTATTTGTAGATTTCTGTTTGGATATGTATGTTTCCTAAGTGGATTATCTTTAGTTACGCAGACTTTGCCTTGTTCTAAGCTACAAAGAAAAGATTATTCGAAAACGAGTCAATGATGTCCCTCCATAGATTCGCCTATATAAGCCGCAGCTAAAGTTGCAAAAATAAGAGCTTGAATACCGCTAGTAAATAATCCAAGGAACATGACAGGGATAGGAACCACTAAAGGTACTAAAGAAACAAGAACAACAACTACTAATTCATCGGCTAATATATTCCCGAAAAGCCGAAAACTAAGGGATAAGGGTTTTGTGAAATCTTCTAAAATGTTAATTGGTAAAAGAATTGGAGTCGGTTGAATGTATTTACGGAAATAACCTAATCCCTTTTTGGAAAGGCCCGCATAGAAGTAGGATACTGACGTGAGCAAAGCTAAAGCAACGGTAGTATTTATATCATTCGTGGGTGCGGCTAACTCCCCATGGGGTAACTCGATGATTTTCCAAGGCAAAAGAGCACCCGACCAATTCGAAACAAAAATAAAAAGAAACAGAGTTCCAATAAAGGGAACCCATGGTCCATATTCTTCTCCAATCTGAGTTTTGCTCACGTCTCGAATGAATTCAAGGACATATTCGAAGAAATTTTGACTGGCAGTCGGAACGGTTTGTGGATTCCGAACGGCTATAAAGGCTGAACCTAATAAGATCGCAATTACAACCCAAGAAGTAATAAGTACTTGGGCATGGGCTTGGAACCCACCTATTTGCCAATAGAAATGTTGGCCTACTTCCACACCGGATATATCGTATAACCCCTTTAGTGTGTTGATGGAACATGATAGAACATTCATATTGCCCTCTGACCGAAATAGAAATTAAAAAGGAATTATTTTGATTCAGCCATCTTCTTTTCTACTTGAATTGTATATTTTGAATATCCGCTAATTACCTAATATCCACAGGAATTTGCCTCTTTTCTTTTGTGCGATTCCGGAATAGTACTGTACGATTCAAGAATAATACTCAACCCATAAATCTATAAATCTATGGAATTACAAAAATAATTTATTTATCTTATTATTAATCAACGATTTCGTATATAGCTAGAGCGACCCTCACAAATTGCGACTACTAATTTGTTAAGAATTAATCGGATTGAGGCTATAGCGTCATCGTTTGCTGGAATCGAAATATCTGCGAGATCGGGGTCACAATTTGTATCGATTAAACAAATTGTTGGAATTCCCAAAGTGATACATTCTCGAAGAGCCGTATATTCTTCTTGCTGATCAACGATGATTACGATATCGGGTACCCTCGTCATATATTTAATCCCGCCCAGATACGTTTGCAGGCGCGATAATTGTCTCTTCAAAATAGCGGCATCCCTTTTGGGAAGACTGTCGAGTCTCCCCCTTTTTTGTTCCGTTCTCAAATCCCTGAACTTGTGGAGTCTCGTTTCTGTAGTGGACCAATTCGTTAACATACCGCCGAGCCATTTTTTATTAACATAATGACACCGAGCCCTTATTGCAGCTCGTGCGACTGAATCAGCTGCTTTATTTTTCGTACCAACAATTAAGAATTGTTTTCCTCGACTTGCTGCATCAAAAACTAAATCACAAGCTTCTGATAAAAAACGAGCAGTTCGAGTCAGATTTGTAATATGAATACCTTTATGTTTTGCAGATATATAAGGCGCCATTCTAGGATTCCATTTCCGAGTACCATGACCAAAATGAATTCCTGCTTCCATCATCTCTTCCAACTGGATGTTCCAATATCTTCTTGCCATTTCTCCCCCACTTCCTCTTTTTTTTTTTTAAAGAGACTAGGCGCCTTGAAATAAATAATTGTTCCGAGGGAACCTTCTCTTCTACCAGAGATTTACCATTGATATACGATCCAGGCCATTCATTACTTTATATTCATTATTATCCTTCTTTTCTTACCATTAAGAAATCAAATAATCACAAATAGTTAAAAGAATCCGCTCCTAGGACTCATTAAACCCTCTAAATTGTGCTCTGATGTATCATTGGAAGTCGTTGAAATACAAGAAGCGACTAACTCTTTGTAGTGTAAGAAAATATCTCTTATTTCCCCCCCGAATAAATTCTTTTTTTGTCGTTCCAAAAGAATGTTGTTATGCTGCCTTGAATAGTGCACTAATCCTTTGAATCCGGTACCGACGGGTATTATCCCCCCCAGAACAACGTTTTCTTTCAGGCCTTTCAACCAATCGATACGACCTCGGAGAGCGGCTTTTGCTAAAACTCGCGTAGTTTCTTGAAAACTCGCTTCGGATATAAAACTTTGAGTATTCAGAGATGCTCTGGTTATTCCCAATAAGATAGCTCGATAACAGATCACTTCTTCCAAAGCACGTCCCGTTCGTTCCGCTCGTACCAATCCGATCAGTTCGCCGGGTAAAAAAATATTAGACATTCCATCTTCTGAAACCAAGACTTTTGATGTTATTTGACGTACAATAATTTCTATATGCCTATTATGGATCTGCACCCCCTGTGATCGATAAACCTTTTGGATCTTATTAACCAAAGAGATACGACTTTGCACTATAGTTAGCTCCGCACCAATCAAGAATCCCCAGGGAATCCCAAGAATTCTTGTTATACGCGCGTTCCAACCCTCAACTCTCTTTTCCAGGTTCATCGATATTGAATCAAGGGAACGCACTTCTAACACTTGTTCTACTTTGGGAAGACCCTGCGTTATATCACCAGATCTCGATTTTTCATATATAAATGTAATTAATGTATCCCCTTCGTAAAGGATTTCTCCATAATGCCCATGAACAGTTGCTCCAGGAGTAGCCAAATAAGGCTTAGCTAATCTTATTACTACAGAGTTAACTTGAACAATTAAAACTTGACCAGATTTTAGGTGTGGTCCCTTTTTGGTTATACATACATTTTCACAAAGAAACTGCCCAAGACTAATTGTCGGGGCCCTTTCCTCACTATAATTATGATGGGGAAAATGCCAATTCAAATTAAATGGATTCAAAATGATGTTACTGGATGTATCAGGATTATAAATTTCCCAGTTTTCGTCCATTAAATAATATTTAAGTACTTGAAAAGGCTGTTTGAAATTGTCAAGTTGCAAATATTTAGTTACCGAGATAGGATTATGAGTTATTAAAAAGTAAAATGAATAAAAATTCGCAATTTGAAGGGCGGTTCCTAAGGGTCCCAACGAATTCCTAATTGGAGTTAGAGAATCTTTTTGAATTGGAATTGTTTGTTTTATCACATTGTGATATTTTACATCGTTCAATGGACCCATTCGAAAATAATTAGATGATGACAAAATTATCAAAGATTGGCGTTCCTTATTTTTATTCAACAACCTACGAATAGTTCCTTGATTTTGGCTAAGTGATTGTTCAACCCCTAACTTGCCAAAAACGGAATAAAACGGATTGCTATTGGCGCGAGCTGAACCATTATCAGAAATCAATCCTGAACCCGACGGATGGTTCCTTTTTCTGATATACGAAATATGGGATTCCACTAAGTTGATTCTTAAGAAATCTCGAATCAGACCATTTGTACGTACTTCAACAAAGGAAGTGCAAACCCCTTCGACGGAAGCACTTTTTTTGTCTTGGTCCCAATTCAACACTAAACACGTCCGAACTAATTGAATACTTGGCTCAGAAATTCCTCGAGCAGCTTTAGCTTTGCCCCTCCCAGAAAGGACATAATTGACAACTCGAAATTGCATATTATCCTTTTCCCGCAGCGGATCCCGGGGGAAGAGTGTTGCTAAATTTATACCGTCCGCTATTTCATATGTGACTGCGGGTCGCACCAAAACAAAATACTTTTTCTTGGTAGGTGTGATCCGTTGAACATAGATCCATTGTTTCAATTTTTTTGATTCCTTAGGGACTTCCTTAAGTTTTTTTTTTTCACTTTCGGGCGGTAGCAGGATGCCACTGTGCCGGGATATCTTATCGATCTCTCCGGGAAAATGGATATCTCCCGAAAATATTTTTAGTTCAATCCCCCCTTTTTTTCTCTCCATTCGGACCAATCCACCCACTCGGCTTCTTCTATTTAAAGCGATTTGTGTATCTACTCCAATGATACTATTATTCCGTACCATTAGGTAAGAAGATTCGGGAAAAATATGCACTTCCTCCGGAATGAAAAAAAGGCGGTCTATTTTGATTTGGTATTTTGGCTTAATTTTTTTGAGTCCTCGATACTCAATCAAGTCCTCTTTTTTAACGATTGAATGCGTCCCCAGAGTCCCATATTTAGTAATTCCGGAACTCTTTCGTCTGTATTGAGGATCATCGAAATAAGCAAGAATACTATTTCTACGGAAAATACCCCTTATGGGTATTTCAATCGAGATACCTGAATGAGGCATTAGCTCTTTCTCGTGTTCTTGAATCGAGTGGAATGGAATAAGAAAGCGATTTCTTTGCCTTTTTGCCAATAAATCCGAATTCGCGTGGAGAATTGCAGGATGGATGAGATTACAATGACCAGTACCTATGAATCCCGCAAAATCAGAACTAAAAAATTTGTGCCTCCCTTGATCATTATTCCCTGAGCGCGCGAGGCCAGAAATCTCTCGTCGTTCGACAGAAAGCGAATGAATATTCATTTGATCTTGATCCTTGTGGAGTGAAAACGAAACTACGCTAGATCTGCGCGAACCCCCCGATAATATCCATAAATGACTTGTTTTTGGCAAGAGGTGGACATTACTATATGTAAATTCGGGTGCATGGTACACATCAGTACTCCAGTGCATTTCTCCCTCTGAATCAGAATAAATATGTTTTCGAACCCTCTCTTTAAAATTCAAAGTATATGCTCCCGCCTGAATCTCAGCAATCACTTGTTCTGATTCGACATATTGATCATTTTGAACTAAAAGAAAACTTTTTGGTGGAATAGTCACATTATGCATAATATCTTCACTCTCAATAATTACATCCAAATCTATAGAACATAGAAAAGCGGGATGCCCATGGCGTGTG